AATCCCTTTTATGCTATGCAGTATGCACATAAAAATCCTGTTGAATAACTTACATAATCTCTATTACGAATCCTTTGTGTACCTTGGTGTTCCTAACTATCCACTATTTTTGGTCAAAAGGACCCCGCTCATTAGGGTAATATATGTATGTTAATAACTAGTAAAATCCCTAGATAGTTGCTCCTTTTGAACCCGCTTCAAGTCATGATGACTAATCACTCAATCTTGGGGTAAAAAGTATATAATGCTTATGTTTATTTTCACTTAACTCTTGTACATAGAAAATGAGACTGAATCTTTTTACTGCAAAGTATTAAGCTGTTTTTTTCACTCATATAACTATCTTGTTTAGTTCATCAACCCGAACGATGAATAAAAAATAAAATATAGATTCAACTCATGAAAATTCCTTCCTATAAATAAAAGAAATAAGAAATAGAGTAAATTTTATGTCTCAACGAATCACACGTAGAGATATTGATAACACACATAGAGTTAATGGTATTTCATAACTAATGGATTGAGCAGCAGCCCGTAAACCACCTAAAAAAGAATATTTATTATTTGATCCATAACCTGACATAAGAAGGCCCACGGGAGCAATACTTGAAATGGCAATCCATAAAAAAACACCAATACTGACATCGGCTAGAACAAGGCGATATCCAAAAGGAATTACTAAATAACTTAGTAGAATTGATGTGACTGCTATGGATGGTCCGATACTGAATAAACGAGTATCTCCTCTTGATGGAAGAAGATTCTCTTTGAAAAGTAATTTTGTACCATCTGCTAAAGCTTGAAGAATTCCCAAAGGCCCGGCGTATTCAGGGCCAATACGTTGTTGTATCCCCGCAGATATTTCTCTTTCTAACCAAACAATTACTAGTACACCTATTGTGATTCCTAATACAGGAGTAAAAATAGGGACAAGCATCCATATGATCTCATATACCTCTTTTAAGGATTCCAATCTAAAAAACGAATTGATAGCTTGTACTTCTGTTGTATCTATTATCATTTTAACGATCAACTTCTCCCATAATGATATCTATGCTACCTAGTATTGTCATAATATCAGCCAATTTCATTCTTTTAACTAATTGAGGAAGGATTTGCAAATTGATAAAACCCGGTGGTCGTATTTTCCATCTCCAAGGAAAAACACCCTTATCTCCTATCAGAAAAATTCCTAATTCTCCTTTTGGGGCTTCGACTCTCACATAAAGTTCTTGCTTTAACAATTCAAAAGTAGGAGAAGGTTTTTTACTGATAAATCGATAGTCAAAATCATTCCATTCGGGATCCCATACTTTATCAAAGCGCCGGATTTCTAAATTCTCATAGGGCCCCCCCGGAATTCCTTCTAAAGCCTGTTGAATAATTTTTATTGATTCTGTCATTTCACCGATTCGTACTAAATAACGAGCTAATGAATCCCCTTCCTTTTGCCATTGAACTCCCCAATCAAATTCATCGTAAGACTCATAATGATCAACCCTCCGAAGATCCCATTGTATTCCGGAAGCTCGTAGCATTGGTCCCGATAAACCCCAATTTATTGCCTCCTCTCCGCCAATAATGCCTACTCCCTCAACTCGCTCTAAAAAAATAGGATTCCGTGTAATAAGCCTTTGATATTCAGTAACTCTTGTTAAAAAATAATAACAAAAATCCAAACATTTATCTATCCAGCCATGAGGTAAATCAGCAGCGACTCCTCCAATACGAAAATAATTATGCATCATTCGCATACCGGTAGCAGCTTCGAATAGGTCATATATCAATTCTCTTTCTCGAAAAATATAAAAGAAGGGGGTCTGTGCCCCAATATCTGCCATAAAAGGGCCAAGCCATAACAAATGCGAAGCTATACGACTTAACTCTAACATAATGACTCTGATATAGCTGGCCCTTTTAGGCACTTGAATATTGCCTAACTGCTCTGGGGCATTTACAGTTATTGCTTCAGTGAACATAGTAGCTAAATAATCCCAACGTGTTACATAAGGTAAATATTGTATAATTGTTCGGTTTTCCGCAATTTTTTCCATCCCTCTATGTAAATAACCCAATATTGGTTCACAGTCAATAACATCTTCACCATCTAGAGTAACAATGAGTCGAAGAACACCGTGCATTGATGGGTGCTGAGGACCCATATTGACTATCATAAGGTAATTTCGTGTAGCTGGTGCAGTCATAGGTTTTTTCCCGATTCATTCTTCCATGAATTGCTGAAAGCGAAAAGAGGTTCATCAAAATTTAAGCGAAAATTCAAAACGACTCTTCAAATTAATGATTTTTTGTTTCTCTAATCTCCAACCGGCCAATTAATTCTTTATAACGTACTCTATTTTTTTTTAACAAATAGGCGAGCAGCCGTTGACGTTTTCCTAGAATTTTACGCAGACCTCTCTGAGATAAATAGTCTTTTTTGTGCAATTCCAAATGTGAAGTAAGTCTCCGTATCCTATTGGTGAAACTCACTACTTGAAATTCAACAGACCCCTTATTGTCTTCGTTTTCCTCTTTCAAAATAATTGCACTGAATGGGTTTTTTATCATAAAAAAGCTCCTTCTACCCTTTAATTTACATATAAATATATTTTATTTTATCGATCAGTAATAATAATATTAGTCATTTTAATGTAGTAATTAATATACACAAGAATTTGAATTTATTTATGGACTTCCAATTTCATTAATCAAATTTGAATTTGAGTTTGACAGGGATTAAAAAGGAGATGGTACGTTTTTACACTCACAACGTCAAATAATTTAGACCTAAAATTCGGAATATTCCGTAGATTCGTTTATTTTCTAGATTTTATCCAAACAAATTGATACGTCATTGATTTTGTATTAAATAAAAAAGATCTTATATTAAGACTGGGACGTAAGACAGGGCATATGTTCATCTGTTTGCTTTTCTATATGGTACAGAATAGATAGGAAAAATGTACTATCAACCTATTTTGAATTGTGGATATATTCTTAACATACTAAAACGGCTTCCATTATTGGTATTAAACCAATATCTATTCATACAAGCTAAGTCTTCTAATCGATAATTAGGCCAAAGAAATAACTTTAATTTAATTAATTCGTTTTTATTTCTATCAATATTTTTTTTTTTATCCAAAAAAGGATTCCTGCTTTTTATGTTCTTCTTGTTACAAAATACTGGATTTTTATCCACACTATTTAGATTCTTTGAGTTGAAAGAAATTATAATTCTCAACTCTCTACGACGTCTAGACGATAAAATCTTTTCAGGGACGATAAAATCATAATGTTTTTTGTCTCTCTTTCGAATTATTATTTGATATCTTGGGATAGATTCATCCAATTTTTTTTTATTGATATATCTTTGTTCTCGATATCTTTGAGTAGTTTGGTACTTACTCTTATGAACCAACGATATACCTACGGTTTGATACATAATAAAGTATCCGTCGTTTTTTACAGACAAACGGATGGGATCGATAAAAAATATCCCCTTTTTATTCAATTCTATAGGAGTCAATTTTTTTCGAATAACCATTATATCCAGATTTAATTCTTTTCTTTGAATAGACGATATAGTAGTATCTCTTGGATTTATCAGTCCAAGCAAGTAACAATATATCTTGATATTATTGATCATTCTTTCAGTTAAATTCGGAATTAAACCATCGTCTATTATCCATTGAAAAAGCAAAAAGTGTTTCCGTAAGAAAATCATTTCTGGTCTCATCTTATTCCGGATCTTATATTTTTTTTTCATTTTATCTTGGTTTTGTGCATATGATCTAAGGCCTCTTCGTCCTGCGGGTTCTTTTTCTTCTTGATTTCGATTCATTAATTCATAATATATTTTTTCATTCGATGGTCTAAAAAAATTCCATTTTTTATTTTCATTAATGTTTTTCTTTTTATTTAAATTTAAAAGAAGTAATTTGCTTGGTATAATCCATGGTTTTGTTTTGTATACATTATAAAGTGGCACAAATTCTGGGAAGAACGTAAGTTTCAGATTTGTCGATATTGGGTTTAGGATTTCTTCATTCATTTCCATCCAATCAAAAAAAAGTTTCTTGTCATTGATTGGATTTCTTTCTAAATCTTGATGAATCGTTAGATAAAAAATATCGTTTTTATCCATTTTATCAATTTTTTGGTAATTCTTACTTCCAAGCTTAGTATTTATATTACTGTTATAATCCATTTTGGTCCAGGCCTCAATATCTTTTTTTTGTCTTATAAAAAAATTGAGAATTGTCCAATCAAAATATTTTCTATCTGGATTTATTTGCATATACATAATATCACCCTTTTTTAGATAATGATTTTCTAAATAATGATTGATAGGAATTTCCTCCAGGTTTTCAAAAAATTTTTGTTTATAATTGTTATAATTAAAAGTAATTTTTTGGTTGTTTTTTAATTCTGATGGTGATCCATAAATTATATATGAGGACTTCTTAATTTCAGAATTAATATATTTATATGATAAAAGATCATATATATAGTATTTTGTAAAATTATCTTTTTGGTTTGGTAATGGATATACTTTCGAATTCCATTTTGTTAAATCTTTATTTAAATCTTTATTTGGGGTCATACCACCTTCATTTATTGTAGTTCGCCATTTTTTTGGTATTAATCCAGACCATCTAATCTGAGATAAATTGTATTGATAATGACCTCTTAACCAGCTTTTCCATTGATTCGTTTCAGAACTTGAAAGTTTCGTATGTCTTAATTCGGAATTAAATATTCCTTGTGTTACAAAATAATTTTTTATTGCAGTCTTAAAAAAAAAGGGAGTTCCATGATACTCAAAAATAGATCTTAACTTATACAAATTAATAACTTGGGTTTGTGATAATTTGTAAAATACATATGCTTGTGATAAGGAGGATAAGTCAAAAAAAAGACGTGAATTTCTCTTACTATTTTTAATATTGTAAAGTGCACTTTTTAGAGTAGAAATAAAGTTAATTTCTTTTTTTTTT